GTATTTTGTTTTGGTTCGACCCGTAGTCACATATGAAATATCCGATGGGATAAATTTAGCAACACTTTTCCCTCGTGATATCTTGCAGGAAAAGGATAATGTCCAATTTAGAGTTGTCAATTATATCCTTTATGGAAATGGCAAGTCAATTCGAGGAATTTATCACACAAGTATTCAATTAGTTCGGACTTGCTTAGTATTGAATTGGGACCAAGAACAAAATGGTTCTATAGAAGAGGTTCATGCTTCCTTTGTTGAGGTAAGGGCAAATGATCTAATTCGCGATTTCATAAGAATTGAGTTAGTCAAGTCCACTATTTCGTATACCGGAAAAAGGTATGATAGGGCAAGTTCCGGATTGATTCCCGATAATGGATTAGATTGCACCAATATCAATCCTTTTTATTCCAAGGCGAAGATTCAATCACTTAGCCAACATCAAGGAACTATTGGTATGTTGTTGAATCGAAATAAGGAATGCCAATCTTTGCTAATTTTGTCATCATCCAATTGTTCTCGAATTGGTCCATTCAATAGTTCGAAATATAACAATGTGACAAAAGAATCGGATCCCCTAATTCCAATTAGGGATTATTTAGGTCCCTTAGGCGCTATTGTACCTAAAATATCGAATTTTTATTCATCTTACCATTTAATAACTCATAATCAGATCGTGTTAAAGAAATATTTGCTACTTGACAATTTGAAACAGATTTTCCAAGTACTTCAAGTACTTAAATACTGTTTAATAGATGAAAATACGAGGATTTATAATCCCGATCTATGCAGTAACATCGTTTTGAACCCATTCCATTTGAATTGGTGCTTTCTCCATCATGATTATTGTGAAGAGACATCGATCAAAATTAGCCTTGGACAATTTATTTGTGAAAATGTATGTCTATTTAAATACGAACCACACGTAAAAAAATCTGGTCAAATTTTAATTGTTAATGTCGACTTTTTAGTTATAAGATCGGCTAAGTCTTATTTGGCTACTCCTGGAGCAACTGTTCATGGTCATTATGGGAAAATCCTTTACGAAGGAGATACATTAGTTACATTTATATATGAAAAATCGAGATCTGGTGACATAACGCAAGGTCTTCCAAAAGTAGAACAAATCTTAGAAGTGCGTTCGATTGATTCAATATCGATGAACCTCGAAAGGAGAGTTGAAGGTTGGAACGAGCGTATACCAAGAATTCTTGGGATCCCCTGGGGGTTTTTGATTGGAGCTGAGCTAACCATAGCCCAAAGTCGTATCTCTTTGGTTAATAAGATCCAAAAGGTTTATCGATCCCAGGGGGTACAGATCCATAATAGACATATAGAGATTATTGTACGTCAAGTAACATCAAAAGTGTTGGTTTCAGAAGATGGAATGTCTAATGTTTTTTCGCCTGGAGAATTAATCGGATTGTTGCGAGCGGAACGAGCAGGGCGCGCTTTGGACGAATCAATCTGTTATCGGGCAATCTCATTGGGAATAACAAGAGCGTCTCTGAATACTCAAAGTTTCATATCCGAAGCAAGTTTTCAAGAAACCGCTCGAGTTTTAGCAAAAGCTGCTCTACGAGGTCGTATTGATTGGTTGAAAGGCCTGAAAGAGAACGTTGTTCTGGGGGGGATTATACCTGTTGGTACCGGATTCCAAAAATTTGTGCACCGTTCAAGGCAAGACAAAAACATTTATTTGGAAATCAAAAGAAAAAATCTATTCGAGTTGGAAATGAGAGATATTTTGTTACACCATAGAGAATTATTTTGTTCTTACGCGACAAACAATTTCCATGAGACAAATTTACATGAGACATCAGAACAATCATTTATGCGATTTAATGATTCCTAAGAGCGGGTTCATTTTCACTTTAACTATCTTTTAACTATACTGGTCTGATTATTGATTTGGTAATAAATAAAATAAGTAATTAAAAAAAATTATGGTTTGTGCCGTGTATCAATGGTCAATCCCCGGTAGAAGGTTCCATCGGAACAATTATTTATTTCAAGGTACCTCGTCTCTTTGTTAATAATACGAAAAAGAAAAAACAAAAAGGAAGTGTGGGAAAAAATGACAAGAAGATATTGGAACATCAATTTGGAAGAGATGATGGAAGCAGGAGTTCATTTTGGTCATGGTACTAAGAAATGGAATCCTAGAATGGCCCCTTACATTTCTGCAAAGCGTAAAGGTATTCATATTACAAATCTCGCTAGAACTGCTCGTTTTTTATCAGAAGCCTGTGATTTAGTTTTTGATGCAGCAAGTAGGGGAAAAAACTTCTTAATCGTCGGTACCAAAAATAAAGCATCGGATTCAGTAGCATCAGCTGCAATAAGGGCTCGGTCTCATTTTATTAATCAAAAATGGCTCGGTGGTATGTTAACGAATTGGTCCACTACGGAAACGAGACTTTATAAGTTCAGGGACTTAAGAGCAGAAGAAAAGATGGGGAAACTCAACCGTCTCCCCAAAAGAGATGCAGCAATGTTGAAGAGAAAATTATCTACCTTGCAAACATATCTCGGTGGGATCAAATATATGACGGGATTGCCTGATATTGTGATCATCGTTGATCAGCAAGAAGAATATACGGCTCTTCGAGAATGTGCCATTTTGGGGATTCCAACGATTTGTTTAATCGATACAAATTGTGACCCAGATCTTGCAGATATTTCGATTCCAGCCAACGATGACGCTATAGCTTCAATTCGATTGATTCTTAACAAATTAGTATCCGCAATTTGTGAAGGTCGTTCTAGCTATATAAGAAATCGTTGATTATGATTAAGATTAAGAATAATAAAATTAGTTAATGTTAATTATTGGGCAACTCCATAGATTTATTGGATCGGTTACTTTTTTTTGAATTTTTAAAAATAGAAAAAAAAAGAACTGGGGATATTGATATATATTATGATGTTATGTGATTTCTTGGTATCCTAAATATATGATTAATGATTCAAGTTGGTGAGTTGAGAAAGAAATGGTTGAATCAAACTAATTCCTTTTTTTAAGTTCAATTTCTATCAGAGGACAATATGAATGTTATACCATGTTACATTAAAACACTCAAGGGGTTATACGATATATCGGGTGTAGAAGTAGGCCAACATTTCTATTGGCAAATAGGAGGTTTACAAATCCATGCCCAAGTACTTATCACTTCTTGGGTCGTAATTGCTATCTTGTTAGGTTCAGCCATCATAGCTGTTCGGAATCCACAAACCATTCCGACCGACGGTCAGAATTTCTTTGAATATGTCCTTGAATTTATTCGAGACTTGAGCAAAACCCAGATTGGAGAAGAATATGGACCTTGGGTTCCTTTTATTGGAACTATGTTCCTATTTATTTTTGTTTCTAATTGGTCAGGTGCCCTTTTACCTTGGAAAATCATACAGTTACCTCATGGGGAGTTAGCTGCGCCCACGAATGATATAAATACTACTGTTGCTTTAGCTTTACCCACGTCAGTGGCATATTTTTATGCAGGTCTTACCAAAAAAGGGTTGGGTTATTTCGAGAAATACATCAAACCAACTCCAATACTTTTACCAATTAACATCCTAGAAGATTTCACAAAACCCTTATCTCTTAGTTTTCGACTTTTCGGGAATATATTGGCTGATGAATTAGTAGTTGTTGTTCTTGTTTCTTTAGTCCCTTCAGTAGTTCCTATACCTGTCATGTTTCTTGGATTATTTACAAGTGGTATTCAAGCTCTTATTTTTGCAACGTTAGCCGCGGCTTATATAGGTGAATCCATGGAGGGTCATCATTGACTAGTTTTCGAAATAGTCTTTTTTTTTTTTAGCTTATCCCAATTCATGCATGGTTCAAGATAATCTGCTTGGTTGGAGAACATAATAGATATAAATACGTATGAATATATGACCTAGAGTCGTAGGAGAGAAGATGAACGATATTACGGAATTGTAAAAAAAAAAAGGGATGGGTTGGGGAGGTCACACTAGATGTATGTAATGTCTATAAGTCTAGCCGCTTTTTGTGTGGGTTTCGAGGAATGATTCTATAATCCGATTCAATATAAAATGTGGCCAGTTTACGTTATGGAAGAAAGAAATGTATATGTAATATGTATATGTAATATTAGATATTCACTAGTTATATAGTCCTATCTATATATAAATAGAAGTCCTTATGCCTTACCTATATACTAACTAACTATATATATATCTAACTATATGCTATATATATGTAATATATATAGCAATATATATAGATAGCAATATATATAGCAAAATAAATAAAAAAAATATATATATATGTATTGATATACATATTGATATCGTTATATTGATATATTGATATCGTTGATATCGATCATATTGATATCCATTGCATATATTGATGATTGCATATATTGATGATTGCATATATTGATTTGATTGCAGTTTACTGCATTTAGATTAGATGGATTACAAGATAAGTCAAGTCCTTTCTTCTGTTTCATTTGTGATTGTGGATTGGATGAAAAAACAGATGAACTCAAGGATATAGAAGAGTAAAGAACGAAGGATGGAATGAAAGAATGGTTGGAAAGAAAGAAATGCAATAACTAGAGCCGTATGTATATGGATTTACAAAAACTTCATCATGGGTAGAAACAAAAAACGAGATATCGAAGTAGTTCTGACGATTCAGTAATATTATCATTAGTTTTTAGTTACTCCGACCCAATAGATCTTAATGATCAAACTTAATGATAAAATTAAGTAATAATTCATTGGTTGATTGTATCATTAACCATTTTTTTTTTTGTGCGAGGAACTTACCATGAATCCACTGATTTCTGCCGCTTCCGTTATTGCTGCTGGATTGGCTGTAGGACTTGCTTCTATTGGACCCGGAGTTGGTCAAGGTACTGCTGCAGGCCAAGCTGTAGAGGGTATTGCGAGACAACCAGAAGCAGAGGGTAAAATACGAGGTACTTTATTGCTTAGTCTAGCTTTTATGGAAGCTTTAACAATTT